ATCAGACCAAGCGTCTTAATACATATGCAAAAAAATTCATTATTGGCCTACCATTGATTACAAGATTTAGCTTTTAAGAATCGCTATTGCTTTGATACGAATAATGGCAGTCGTTTCAGTATGTTAAGGATACAGATGTATCCACAATTCATTTAGAGTTACTTAATAGCCTATTTCTTATACTATATCTCTCTCCCGTGAAATTCTCGAGCCAAAAGATGGATACATATGCTGTGTTTCATTTTGCTAAATGATATCAATTAAATGGTGTATCAATTCGATAAATTGGATATAGCAATAAATAAATCAGCAAAATTCTTTTATTTTAGATCGAAGAAATGTTTCTTCGATCTAAAATAAAAGAATGTACCCTTCTATCCAAATCCAATTTGCATCGATAAAATAAATCCAAATTATAGATTCCAGCAGTAGATGAATAATTGCAAATTTTTGTGTGTACGAGATTCGAATAACTTAAAAATAACTGACATAATTTTTTATTTTTCCTGATCAGAAAAATATATGAAAAAGAAAGGAGGTAGAAAAATTTTTTGATTTATGGTTAAAGAAGAAAAACAAGAAAACAGGGGTTCTGTTGAATTTCAAGTATTCAGTTTCACCAATAAGATACGGAGACTTGCTTCACATTTGGAATTACACAAAAAAGATTTTTCATCGGAAAGAGGTCTACGAAGACTTTTGGGAAAACGTCAACGTTTGCTGGCTTATTTGGCAAAGAAAAATAGAGTACGTTATAAGAAATTAATAAGTCAGTTGGATATTCGGGAGAAGTAATTTAATCGTTCGAATTTTTTTCTTATTTTATTAGTAGTCTTATAGTAGTCTTAGATTTTGCATTTTGATGAGCCTCGTTTTGAGGAATTCATGGAATAATGAATTAAGGAAGAAAAAAGAATAAGAGTCTACCGTTTACAAGAAAAGATCTAATGATAGTCAATATGGGCCCTCAGCACCCATCAATGCATGGTGTTCTTCGACTGATCGTTACTCTCGATGGTGAAGATGTTGTTGATTGTGAACCCATATTAGGCTATTTACACAGAGGGATGGAAAAAATCGCCGAAAACAGAACTATTATACAATATTTGCCTTATGTAACACGGTGGGATTATTTAGCTACTATGTTTACAGAAGCAATAACAGTAAATGCACCAGAATTCTTAGAGAATATTCAAATACCTCAAAGAGCCAGCTATATTCGGGTAATTATGTTAGAATTGAGCCGTATAGCTTCTCACTTATTATGGCTTGGGCCTTTTATGGCGGATCTCGGCGCACAGACTCCTTTTTTCTACATTTTTAGAGAGAGAGAATTGATATATGATCTATTTGAAGCTGCTACAGGTATGCGAATGATGCATAATTATTTTCGCATCGGCGGAGTAGCTGCCGATCTACCTTATGGATGGACGGAGAAATGTTTAGATTTCTGTGATTATTTTTTACGAGGAGTTGTTGAATATCAACAACTTATTACACAGAATCCCATTTTTTTAGAACGAGTTGAAGGGGTAGGTTTTATTAGCGGAGAAGAGGCTGTAAATTGGGGCTTATCAGGACCAATGTTACGAGCTTCTGGAATACAATGGGATCTTCGTAAAATTGATCCTTATGAGTCTTACAATCAATTCGATTGGAAAGTCCAATGGCAAAAAGAAGGAGATTCATTAGCTCGCTATTTAGTACGAATTGGTGAAATGAAGGAATCCGTTAAAATTATTCAACAGGCTATAGAAAAAATTCCTGGAGGATCTTATGAGAATTTAGAAGCCCAACGCTTTAAGAAAGCAAAGAATTCGGAATGGAATGATTTTGAATATAGATTTCTTGGTAAAAAACCTTCTCCAAATTTTGAATTATCAAAGCAAGAGCTTTATGTAAGAGTAGAAGCTCCAAAAGGCGAATTAGGAATTTATCTAGTAGGAGATGACAGTCTTTTCCCCTGGAGATGGAAAATACGTCCACCCGGTTTTATTAATTTACAAATTCTTCCTCAGCTAGTTAAAAAAATGAAATTGGCTGATATCATGACGATATTAGGTAGTATAGATATCATTATGGGGGAAGTTGATCGTTGAAATGATAATAGATAGGGTAGAGGTAGAAACTATCAATTCTTTTTCGAAATCGGAATTATTAAAAGAAGTCTATGGACTGATATGGATTCTACCTATTTTGACCCTCCTACTGGGAATTACAATAGAAGTACTTGTAATTGTGTGGTTAGAAAGAGAAATATCCGCATCGATACAACAACGTATTGGTCCTGAATATGCCGGCCCCCTAGGACTGCTTCAAGCTATAGCAGATGGAACTAAGCTTATTTTTAAAGAGGATATCCTCCCATCCCGAGGAGAGATTCCTTTATTTAGCATTGGACCCTCTATAGCAGTCATATCTGTTTTATTAAGTTTTTTAGTTATCCCTTTTGGATATCATTTTGTTTTAGCTGATCTTAGTATTGGTGTTTTTTTATGGATTGCCATTTCTAGTATTGCTCCTATTGGTCTTCTTATGGCAGGATATAGCTCGAATAATAAATATTCTTTTTCAGGTGGTCTACGAGCAGCTGCTCAATCTATTAGTTATGAAATACCATTAACTTTTTGTGTGCTAGCAATATCTCTACGTGTGATTCGTTAAAAAAGGAGATTTTCCTCTTAAATCCATTGAATACTTATCTTCCTTTTCTTATTCTGTATTCAGGTCGGCAAGTCAAACTAGATAGCTATATGAGTGAAACAAAACAACTTATTAATTTGTAGTAAAAATCCAAAATCTCATTTCCTACGTACAAGAAAAAGTTGAAGTAAACATAAACAGTGTAAACTCTTTACCCCAAGATTGAGATTGTTTGATTAGTCATCATATCTTGAAGCGGGCAAGAATAAAGGATTTACGATATGGAATTCCATTACTAGAATATTTTTAGTTATTACTGGAACTTATAACCATATAAAAAAATCCATAAAAAGTTAGTGAAGGATTAGGAACACTAAAGTACATAAAGGATTAGTAATGAGAGAATCTAAATCATTAGACATTCTTCTTCTTAAAAGGAATCATAATAAGGGCTTGAAATTGGTGGAAATGATCAAGTAGTACTTTCTTCGGATTCCGATCCAGAGTATATTCCCATTCACTTGTTAAGGAAATAGCTATCAAGAACGAATTAACCCTTTATTTCTTTTTTCTTTTTAAGTATCCCCTTCCCCGGGAAAGAAGAATAGAACAAAAGATATGGAATGCAATACAAAAAAAGATCCTTATTTATTCTTTCTTTTATCTCTATTCATAGAGAATGGAATTCTTCGTGAACTAATATCCAATTCTTTTCATTTATTAATTGTTATAACGAGTGTTTTATTACAATATTAAGTTATTACTGAATAAGAAAAAACTGTCATTTTATTATATAAAGGATAAGATCAATTCGGAAGCGCTTTTTTATTATTTTAGCAGACAGAATTGCTTTGGTCTAATTTAGGACTTTCCAATCAATTTTATCTTACCTAATTCTATCTACGCCGGGGGATAAGATGGAAAAGAAATAATCCTTTTTTCTGATCATAGAGGAGCCGTATGAAGCTAAGGTTTCATGTACGGTTTTGGAATAGCGGTGGGGACTGTGATGTTATCATCGACTATGATTATCTAACAGTTCAAGTACGGTTGATATAGTTGAAGCACAGTCAAAATATGGTTTTTTTGGATGGAATCTTTGGCGTCAGCCTATAGGTTTTCTAGTTTTTCTAATTTCTTCTTTGGCAGAATGTGAAAGATTACCCTTTGATTTACCAGAAGCAGAGGAAGAATTAGTAGCGGGTTATCAAACCGAATATTCCGGTATTAAATATGGTTTATTTTATCTTGCTTCTTACCTAAATTTATTAGTTTCCTCTTTATTTGTAACTGTTCTCTACTTAGGTGGATGGAATTTTTCTATTCCCTATATATCCCTTTTTGGATTTTTCCAAATGAATAAAATTGTGGGAATTTTGGAAATGATAATGGGGATCCTTATTACATTAACTAAAGCTTTTTTATTTCTCTTCATTTCTATCACAATAAGATGGACTTTACCCCGGATGAGAATGGATCAGTTATTAAATCTTGGATGGAAATTTCTTTTACCTATTTCTCTGGGCAATCTCTTATTAACAACTTCTTCCCAACTAGTTTCACTATAAATAAGATAATACAATAACAGTAAGAATATCTTCAACGCAAAAGTTCTCTCAAACAAGAGAAAGAAACATACCTTTTTCATAGATATTTAGAATATGTTCCCTATGATAACTGGGTTCATTAGTTATGGTCAACAAACAATACGTGCCGCAAGATACATTGGTCAAGGTTTCGTAATTACCTTATCCCACACAAATCGTTTACCTGTAACGATTCACTACCCTTATGAAAAATCAATTACACCAGAGCGTTTCCGCGGGCGAATACACTTTGAATTTGATAAATGTATTGCTTGTGAAGTATGTGTTCGTGTATGTCCAATAGATCTACCCCTTGTGGATTGGAGATTTGAAAAGGATATTAAAAAGAAACAATTGCTTAATTATAGTATTGATTTCGGAGTTTGTATATTTTGTGGTAACTGTGTTGAATATTGTCCGACAAACTGTTTATCAATGACTGAAGAATATGAACTTTCTACTTATGATCGTCATGAATTGAATTACAATCAAATTGCTTTGAGTCGGTTACCAATCTCTATAATGGGGGATTACACAATTCAAACAATTAGGAATTCGCCTCAAAGTAAAATAGACGAAGAAAAATCTTGGAATTCAAGAACGATTACTGATTACTAGGTACTAGGATTTTTTTGTTAGAAAAATCCAATAGTTTTTTATTAACTATAAAGAAAAATTAATAACTACCACTTATTACAAATTATTCATGATTTAAAATGAGAGTAGATTTTCGTGATTTGATTTCTAACTATACAATTTATATATAAATATCCTAATACCTTTTTCTTTCCTTGAATCTTTTAGTTTTAGTCAGTTCATGAAAAATTTTATACTATTAATTTCTTCTTATCCATAATGGATTTACCCGGACCAATACATGAGATTCTTGTGCTATTTGGGGGATTTGTTCTTCTACTAGGGGGCCTAGGAGTAGTATTACTTACCAACCCAATTTATTCTGCCTTTTCGCTGGGATTAGTTCTTGTTTGTATATCCTTATTCTATTTTTTATTGAATTCCTACTTTGTAGCTGTCGCACAACTTCTTATTTATGTGGGAGCCATAAATGTCTTGATCATATTTGCTGTAATGTTTGTAAATGGCGCAGAATGGTCTAAAGATAAGAATTATTGGACTATTGGGGATGGGTTTACTTCACTCGTTTCTATAACTATTCCTTTTTCACTAATGACTACTATCCCAGATACCTCGTGGTATGGAATTCTTTGGACTACAAGATCAAACCAAATAGTAGAACAGGGTCTCATAAATAATGTTCAACAAATTGGGATTCATTTAGCAACCGATTTTTATCTTCCCTTTGAACTCATTTCCCTAATTCTTCTAGTTTCTTTAATAGGGGCAATTACTATGGCTCGACAATAAGAAATTCTTAGAATTTTCAAATCTAAAAAAAAAACTAAAGAATAAAACAATTTTGATTTAGTAAAATCCATCTACTGTCAACACAACAAATACTTTATTTTCTCTTTTGTTGCGTAATTGTTCTATTCTAATTAATTGAATCGGTTCAATTCTTGTCCTCATATTGAAATGAATCGAGATTGATAAGGAGTTGGTTAATGATGTTTGAGCATGTACTTTTTTTGAGTGTCTATTTATTTTCGATTGGTATCTATGGATTGATTACAAGCCGAAACATGGTTAGAGCTCTAATATGTCTTGAACTTATACTGAATTCAATTAATCTAAATCTCGTAACATTTTCTGCCCTATTTGATAGTCGCCAATTAAAAGGAGACATTTTCGCAATTTTTGTTATAGCCCTTGCGGCGGCTGAAGCCGCTATTGGACTATCAATTCTTTCTTCCATCCATCGTAACAGGAAATCAACTCGTATCAATCAATCGAATTTTTTGAATAATTAGACATAGATTTCTCTAAACAAAGGCGCATATATAATAATATGGAACATTAAGATTAATAAAATTCGAGTCTTCTTTTCTTATTTTTATTTGAGAATACCCTTTTTTGAAGTAGGTTATTTCATAGTATTCTTTTTTACTTATTGAATTTTTCATTTTTGCAATTCATTGATATTGCAATATTCAAATTGCAATAATTTATATTGCAAAGATAGTAGCCAATTTTTTAGCTAATTCGAATTAGTATGTAGAATTCATATAATTATGACTGTTGAAGCCTTAAATTCAAGTCTCTTGGCTCTTTTCATGCTTTCTCACAAACAGATTAAGAAATATATTGCATTATTTATTAAAGTTTGGATAAACCATTGCTTCGTCTGGTGTCTACAATACATATAACTTAATATAGTACTAATTTCATTTTTACCAGATCGAAAATTGTTATGTTGAAAAGGGAAATTTCTAGATCCAATGTCACATTCTGTAAAAATTTATGATACATGTATAGGATGCACTCAATGTGTACGAGCTTGTCCAACAGATGTATTAGAAATGATACCTTGGGATGGATGTAAAGCCAAGCAAATTGCTTCCGCGCCGAGAACCGAAGATTGTGTGGGTTGTAAGAGATGCGAATCCGCCTGCCCAACAGATTTTTTAAGTGTCCGCGTTTATTTAGGGCCTGAAACAACCCGCAGCATGGCTCTATCTTATTGATACGTTACAAAAAACTCCACTTGAATCGTTTGATTCCTCTTTACCGAAGAAGCCTGTGCTCAAAATAATCGAGCATGGGCTTTTCTGGTCAAAACGTATCTTGTCTTTATTACTTTATCATGAGTTATTTTCCTTGGTTAACAATACTTGTTGTTTTGCCGATATTTGCAGGTTTATTAATTTTCTTTTTACCCCATAAAGGAAACAAAATCGTTAGGTGGTATACTATATCTATTTGTTTATTAGAATTCCTTCTAATGACGTATGCATTCTGTTATCATTTCCAATTAGAGGATCCCTTAATGCAATTAAAGGAGGATTATAAATGGATAGATGTTTTTGATTTCCACTGGAGATTGGGAATCGATGGACTTTCAGTAGGATCTATTTTATTGACAGGATTTATCACTACTTTAGCTACTTTAGCGGCTTGGCCAATTACCCGGAATTCGCGATTATTCTATTTCCTGATGCTAGCAATGTATAGCGGTCAAATAGGATTATTTTCTTCACGAGACCTTTTACTTTTTTTTATCATGTGGGAGTTAGAATTAATTCCTGTTTACTTACTTTTATCCATGTGGGGGGGGAAAAGGCGTCTATATTCAGCTACCAAGTTTATTTTGTATACTGCAGGCGGTTCCATTTTTTTCTTAATCGGAGTTCTGGGTATGGGCTTATATGGTTCCAACGAACCAAGATTAGACTTGGAACAATTGATTAATCAATCATACCCTGCAACATTGGAAATACTACTTTATTTTGGCTTCCTTATTGCTTATGCTGTCAAATTGCCAATTATACCTCTACATACGTGGTTACCAGATACCCACGGGGAGGCACATTACAGTACATGTATGCTTTTAGCGGGAATCCTATTAAAGATGGGAGCATACGGATTGATTCGGATCAATATGGAATTGTTACCTCATGCTCATTATCTATTTTCCCCCTGGTTGGTAATAATAGGAGCGGTGCAAATAATCTATGCAGCTTCAACCTCTCTTGGTCAACGAAATTTCAAAAAAAGAATAGCCTACTCCTCCGTATCTCACATGGGTTTCATAATTATAGGAATCGGTTCCATAACCAACATTGGACTAAATGGAGCTATTTTACAAATATTATCCCATGGATTTATCGGTGCTACACTATTTTTCTTGGCAGGAACGACTTGTGATAGAATGCGTCTTGTTTATCTCGAAGAACTGGGAGGGATATCTATACCAATGCCAAAAATGTTTACTATGTTTAGTAGCTTTTCAATGGCTTCTCTTGCCTTACCAGGAATGAGCGGTTTTGTTGCGGAATTAGTAGTATTTTTCGGACTAATTACTAGTCCAAAATTTATGTTAATGCCAAAAATGCTAATTACTTTTGTAATGGCAATTGGAATGATATTAACTCCTATTTATTTATTATCTATGTTACGCCAGATGTTTTATGGATACAAGTTATTTCATGTTCCAAACGCAAATTTTGTGGATTCTGGACCAAGAGAACTCTTTCTTTTAATCTGTATCTTTTTACCAGTAATAGGAATTGGTATTTATCCGGATTTTGTTCTCTCGCTATCCGTTGACAGGGTAGAGGCTCTCTTATCCAATTATTATCCTAAATAGGATTTTCTTTTTTTAACTAGTCCGCTCTATATGGAAAAACCAAAAAATTCTAAAAAAGTGAAAAAGTATAATTAGATCTATTTCCCATTTTTGAGAACCCCTTTGAACGTCTTTTCAAAGGGGTTCCCAAATCAAAAAAAATGGGAAAAACCTTCATTTTATGAATGTTTTATGTTATGTAATCATTTAGATGGTAGTGTAAATGAACCATAACTATGTAAACCTATTCCTAAAAGATTGATACCAAAATAGCAGATCCAAATTATAAGAAATCCTATCGAAGCTACAAACGCAGAATTCGTACCCTTCCAATTTGCATTTGTTCTACTATGTAAATAAATTGCAAATATGGTCCAGGTAATAAATGCCCAAGTTTCCTTAGGATCCCAATTCCAATAGGATCCCCACGCCTCATTAGCCCATACTGCTCCACAAAGAATGCCTATGGTTAAAAGGGTAAACCCTAGACTAATAACACGATAACTCCAAGAATCCAAACGCTCGGTTAATTGATATTTGTAATAATTTGGAAATGAAGGAAAAGAGGTGTTTTTTAAGGCACTTCTTTTTGCAGAGAAATATTCAATCTCACTACATAAAAATGTTTTAAATAATTTTTTATTTTTCTTTTTAGAAAAAAAATCCAAATTCTTTCGAAATCTAATGATTAGAAGAGCGGCGGATAATAAGGATCCGCACAAAAGAGTTGCATAGCTTAGTAACATCATACTGACATGCATCATTAACCACTGAGATTGGAGAGCAGGTACCAGTATTGTAGATTGATGCATTTCAGTTAAAAGACCTGACGTGGCAAAGCCTTGCGTTAAAATAGTACTTGGCGTAGTTATTGTGCTTAAATCATTTTTATAGTTCTGTATCTTAGGAATAGTATGAAGAATATACAGAGCCCATGAAAGGAAGATCAATGACTCATATAAATTACTTAATGGAAAATGTCCCGAGGAAATCCAACGAGAAACTAAGAATCCTGTTAGAGAGAAAAAAATAGCTATCATTCCTTTTTCTGCCGAATCACGTAATCCCCTAAGTTCACGAACTAATAAGGTTATCAAATGAATCGTAATCACAATTGAAATAGTTGAGAAAGAGATATGAGTTAGTATATGTTCTAAAGTTGCAAATAGCATAAGGAGAAGGTCCCATTACAAAATTGGAAATTTCGAACTGAATCCATTTTCTAATCTATTGTATTCTTTTTCGAGAATGCCGCCACTCGGACTCGAACCGAGATGCTTGAGCACTGCTTCCTAAGAGCAGCGTGTCTACCAATTTCACCATGGCGGCTAACTTGAAATAATAGTTAACTTAAAAGAATAATAGTTATTTTCTCGCGAATCGTCGAGATTGGGAGAATCCATAGAATTTAGGAAAATTAGAATTTAATCATTAAATACAAAGATTTTTTTTTTGAAAAGTTTCTAAAGTCAAAGCCTTTATGCTCTTATTAATACGATTTATCCGTCCTAAACGAATTTCTTTGTGAATTTTGGATAAGATAGGTAGAAATTCTAAATCCTATTGCAAGAATACTCTACTTTTGATACTAGAATCCTCATAAAAAAATAGGAGGATTCTATTATCAAATATCAAAAGTTCTTTGATAGGAAAAAAGAATACTGAGGACACAATATACCAAAATTTTTGTTCTATAAAACCGAATAACAGAGGGATTAGTTCTAAGAATATTGTACCCCGGAATTCGACACATAAAAGTACATTCATTAATTAATCCAAATTATTCATTAATATTAAATAATTGGAATTTCTTTGAGATCGGTCAATTCAGATTATTCCAAACCCTGATTATTTGTTTGTTACCCAGAAAAACCTTTTGGTTTTGGATTCTCATTACCGCTCAAAAATGATCTTGATTTTGCTAAGGAATAAGATTGTACTATGGAAAAATAAGTTTTTTTCTTCCAAATATTTTTACGAATACGCTTTTTTGACATCGAAGTACGTTTTTTTGGAACTGCCATTCAAAAGAGGAATTTGTTTTTTCTAGTTGTATGTGAAAGACATCTATTGCCGCAAATCAATCCTTCTTTCTGTTTTTTCTTAGTATTTATACTTAGATACTGAAAGATAATGAAATTTTAAATTATTTTTTACTTCATTTTGTCTAATGTGGATAAGACAAGAGTTTTTCGCGTATTTTTCGTATATATTTTAGACTTTGTTTTAATAATATACAATATATACAAAGATCTATTATATACAAAGGTTTTATATTTAAATCAATTTATATATCAAATATACTCCATATATAAATGGGTATAAGCTCTCATATAATATGGGCAGATAAAACGAAGGTAAAATTCAAATAGTTAATTAAGTTGGGAAGATATTCAAGAATAGAATTCCAGTCGAAATAAAAAAAATAAGTCTCTTAAACAAGATATTCTAAAACTTAGATAATTCTAGTCATTAGGATTTTCATTTTATATGAAGTAAAGAATATTAGAGAATTTCCGATAAATATAAAATGAAAATATAGTTGAAATTTAATCAATCAGTTACGAAATAAGAGAGTTATTTCATTTTAACAGAAAGAAATAAAAAAAAGAATAGGAATAGAAAGTAAACTGATTCAATCTTTTTTTTTTATTTTAATAAATATCTTTTTTTATCTAATAACTAAATAACGAAATTCTTTGATTAACTTTTTGAATTTAAGCAACTAAACCCATTCTTCATTTTTGAATATTTCAATGAGACAAATTTGGAAAAAATCAAAATTCCTGTATTTTTTCTTATTCTTATTTTGATTTTTTAATTTATTCAGAAAGAAATAAGAATAGGTTTGGTGAATCGGAAACAATTTTATAGAAAAAAAGAACTATAAATTTCAATTAAAAATTGCTATTTCTTTTCTTATGGAACATACATATCAATATGCCTGGGTAATCCCTCTTCTCCCACTTCCAGTTATTATGTCAATGGGGTTGGGCCTTTTTCTTATTCCGACAGCAACAAAAAATCTTCGTCGCATATGGGCTTTTCCTAGTATTTTACTCTTAAGTATAGCTCTGGTATTCTCAGTTCACCTGTCTATTCAACAAATAAAAGGGAGTTCTATCTATCAATATCTATGGTCTTGGACCATCAATAATGATTTTTCCTTAGAATTTGGATACTTGATCGACCCTCTTACTTCTATTATGTTAATACTAATTACTACTGTAGGAATCTTGGTTCTTATTTATAGTGACGATTATATGTCTCACGATGAGGGATATTTGAGATTTTTCGTTTATATAAGTTTTTTTAATACTTCCATGTTGGGATTGGTTACTAGTTCCAATTTGATCCAAATTTATTTTTTTTGGGAACTTGTGGGAATGTGTTCCTATTTATTGATAGGCTTTTGGTTTACACGACCAATTGCAGCGAGTGCTTGTCAAAAAGCTTTTATAACTAATCGTGTAGGGGATTTTGGTTTGTTATTAGGAATTTTAGGTTTTTTTTGGATAACAGGTAGTTTAGAGTTTCGGGATTTGTTCAAAATAGCTAATAACTGGATTCCTAATAATGGGATTAATTCATTACTTCCTACTTTGTTTGCTTTTTTATTATTTCTTGGTGCAGTTGCAAAATCTGCACAATTCCCTCTTCACGTATGGTTACCCGATGCTATGGAAGGACCCACTCCCATTTCGGCTCTTATACACGCAGCAACTATGGTTGCTGCGGGGGTTTTTCTTGTAGCTCGACTTCTTCCTCTTTTCATATCCCTACCTTTGATAATGAGTTTCATTTCCTTAGTAGGTACAATAACACTTTTCTTAGGAGCGACTTTAGCTCTTGCTCAGAGAGATATTAAAAGAAGCTTAGCCTATTCTACAATGTCTCAATTGGGTTATATGATGTTAGCTCTAGGTATAGGTTCTTATCAAGCAGCTTTATTCCATTTGATCACTCATGCTTATTCGAAAGCTTTATTGTTCTTGGGATCCGGATCCGTTATTCATTCAATGGAACCTCTTGTTGGATATTCACCAGATAAAAGTCAGAATATGGTTCTTATGGGTGGTTTAAAAAAATATGTTCCTATTACAAGAACGACTTTTTTATTGGGTACACTTTCTCTTTGTGGTATTCCACCTCTTGCTTGCTTCTGGTCCAAAGATGAAATCCTTAGTAATAGTTGGTTGTATTCACCTTTTTTTGGAATAATAGCTTCTTTTACTGCAGGATTAACTGCATTTTATATGTTTCGAATATATTTACTTACTTTTGATGGGTATTTGCGTGTTCATTTTAAAAATTACAGTAGTACTAAAGAAGGTTCGTTGTATTCAATATCCTTATGGGGAAAAAGCATACCCAAAGGAGTCAATAGAGATTTTGTTTTATCAACAATGAAGAGTGGAGTTTCTTTTTTTTCACAAAATATACCCCCAATTTCTGGTAATACAAGAAAAAGGATAGGATTCTTTAGTATTTCCTTTGGATCGAAAAATACTTTTGTCTATCCTCGCGAAACTGGAAATACTATGCTATTTCCTCTTCTTATATTACTTCTTTTTACTTTGTTCATTGGATCCATAGGAATCCATTTCGATAATGGAGTAGTGGATAATGGAACACTGGAGTTAACCATATTATCAAAGTGGCTAACCCCTTCAATAAGCCTTTTCGAAGAAAGTTCTAATTCTTCTATAAATTCATATGAATTTCTCACTAATGCAATTTCTTCTGTAAGTATAGCTATTTTTGGGCTATTCATAGCATATATATGCTATGGATCCGCTTATTCTTTTTTTCAGAATTTGAATTTTAAAAACTCCCTTGTAAAAGGAAATCCCAAAAAGAACTTTTTGGATCAAGTAAAAAAAAAGGTATACAGCTGGTCATATAATCGCGGTTATATAGATGTTTTCTATACTAGGCTCTTTATCCTGGGTATAAGAAGATTTGCTGAACTAACGTATTTTTTTGATAAATGTGTTATTGATGGAATTATCAATGGAGTAGGTCTTGCAAGTTTTTGTATAGGAGAAGAAATTAAATATGTAGGAGGGGGGCGAATATCATCTTATCTATTCTTTTTTTTATGTTATGTATCCTTGTTCATATTCTTTTTTCTTCCTTAATTCATTATTCCATGAATTCCTCAAAACGAGGCTCATCAAAATGCAAAATCTAAGACTACTATAAGACTACTAATAAAATAAGAAAAAAATTCGAACGATTAAATTACTTCTCCCGAATATCCAACTGACTTATTAATTTCTTATAACGTACTCTATTTTTCTTTGCCAAATAAGCCAGCAAACGTTGACGTTTTCCCAAAAGTCTTCGTAGACCTCTTTCCGATGAAAAATCTTTTTTGTGTAATTCCAAATGTGAAGCAAGTCTCCGTATCTTATTGGTGAAACTGAATACTTGAAATTCAACAGAACCCCTGTTTTCTTGTTTTTCTTCTTTAACCATAAATCAAAAAATTTTTCTACCTCCTTTCTTTTTCATATATTTTTCTGATCAGGAAAAATAAAAAATTATGTCAGTTATTTTTAAGTTATTCGAATCTCGTACACACAAAAATTTGCAATTATTCATCTACTGCTGGAATCTATAATTTGGATTTATTTTATCGATGCAAATTGGATTTGGATAGAAGGGTACATTCTTTTATTTTAGATCGAAGAAACATTTCTTCGATCTAAAATAAAAGAATTTTGCTGATTTATTTATTGCTATATCCAATTTATCGAATTGATACACCATTTAATTGATATCATTTAGCAAAATGAAACACAGCATATGTATCCATCTTTTGGCTCGAGAATTTCACGGGAGAGAGATATAGTATAAGAAATAGGCTATTAAGTAACTCTAAATGAATTGTGGATACATCTGTATCCTTAACATACTGAAACGACTGCCATTATTCGTATCAAAGCAATAGCGATTCTTAAAAGCTAAATCTTGTAATCAATGGTAGGCCAATAATGAATTTTTTTGCATATGTATTAAGACGCTTGGTCTGATTTCGAAATTGTCCAGAGTTTTTTATGTTGTTTTCATTACAAAATGATGGATCTCCTTCCGTAACTTTCCAATTACGAGTACGAGAATTGAAAGACATGAAAATTCTCAATTCTCTACAGCGTCTAGGAGATAGATAGAATATTTTCAGGAACAAGAAAATCAGAAGAATCTTTTTCTCTATTCACTACCATTCCGCGTCTTCGACTTCTATTAGTTTCTTTTCTTCTTTAATGCAATAGCTATAGTTTGATTTTGATATAGAATCCATTTCTCAAAGTAATGAAAACCATTCTCTTATAGGAAATGGTTCGAAAATCGCTATTCCACCTTTTAGGTTTAGGTATCGTGAAAAGTGATACCTGTGAAGATCGTGCATTTCAGTCACATTCAGATCCGTTTTTCGAGTTCATGATATAACCAAATTGGATGGATCTTCCACCCGTTTAGCTAAGAAAGAATCGATGCGGAGGTGGATAATAGATCGATATGAAGATCATGAGCTGCCCCATAATGAAACCACCAGTAGTC